ATGAACAAATGATTTTTTTCAACTAATCACAAAGATATTGGAATTTTATATTTTATTCTTGCAATTTGAGCGGGAATAATTGGTTCTTCAATAAGAATAATCATTCGATTAGAACTAGGATCCTGTAATTCTCTAATTAATAATGATCAAATTTATAACTCCTTAGTTACCAGACATGCTTTTATTATAATTTTTTTCATAGTTATACCTTTTATAATTGGGGGATTTGGAAATTTTTTAGTTCCCCTAATATTAGGGTCCCCAGATATAGCCTACCCCCGAATAAATAACATAAGGTTCTGACTCTTACCCCCCTCTCTAACCCTTTTAATTATTAGAAGATTTATTAATAGGGGGGTAGGTACAGGATGAACTATCTATCCACCCCTAGCATCTAATATTTTTCATAGAGGAGCCTCCATTGACCTCTCAATTTTTTCTCTTCATATTGCCGGAATATCATCAATTCTTGGCGCCATTAACTTTATCTCCACTATTATTAACATACACCATAAAAATTTTACTATAGATAAAATTCCCCTTTTAGTCTGATCTATCCTTATCACCGCTGTTCTACTTCTTCTTTCCCTACCCGTTCTTGCCGGAGCTATTACCATACTACTAACTGACCGTAATTTAAATACTTCTTTCTTTGACCCATCGGGGGGCGGTGATCCAATCCTATACCAACATTTATTTTGATTTTTCGGACATCCCGAAGTTTATATTCTTATCCTACCCGGATTTGGATTAATCTCCCATATTATTATAAATGAAAGAGGAAAAAAAGAAACTTTTGGGTCCCTGGGAATAATTTATGCTATAATCGCTATTGGATTTTTAGGATTTATTGTTTGAGCTCACCACATATTTACTATTGGAATAGATGTAGACACACGAGCATACTTCACTTCAGCAACTATAATTATTGCCATTCCTACAGGAATTAAAATCTTTAGATGAATTTCTACCCTTCATGGAATAAAAATTAACTATAATCCCACACTTTGATGATCTATAGGATTTATTTTTTTATTCACTATAGGCGGCTTAACAGGAATTATATTATCAAACTCATCAATCGATATTATTCTCCACGACACTTATTACGTTGTTGCTCACTTTCATTATGTGCTTTCTATAGGAGCCGTATTTGCCATTATTGCTAGATTTATTCACTGATTCCCCCTAATTTCAGGATATTCAATAAATAACTTCTATCTAAATATTCAATTTCTATCTATATTTATTGGTGTAAACTTAACATTTTTTCCCCAACATTTTTTAGGACTCAGAGGTATGCCTCGACGATATTCAGATTATCCCGATACATTCCTCAGATGAAATATTATTTCATCAATCGGATCGTTAATTTCTATTATAAGACTTACAATTATAATATTTATTATTTGAGAGGCCCTATCCTCTAAACGAAAAATTATTAATATATTTTTTTTAAACTCCTCCCTAGAATGACAAAACTCTTACCCGCCTCTTAATCACAGTTATAATGAAATCCCATCAATTTATTTAATATGGCAGATTAGTGCAATGGATTTAAATTCCTTATATAAAGAAATTACTCTTTTATTAAAAATTAATACTTGATTAATCGCCCTTCAAAATTCTAGTTCCCCTATTTATGATATAATAATTTTCTTTCATGATTTCACAATAATTATTCTCCTATTTATTACTATTTTAATTCTTTTTATCATAATCTTAATGATTAATAATAAATTTATTAATCGATACCTTTTACATGGGCACGCTATTGAACTAATTTGAACAATTCTACCTATATTTATTCTCATTTTTATTGCCATACCCTCAATTAAAATTCTTTACTTAACTGATGAAATCCATAATAATAAACTCTCAATTAAATCTATTGGACATCAATGATATTGAAGATATGAATACTCAGACTTCCCCTCCATTGAATTCGACTCATTTATAATTCCCTCAGATCAACTAATGGCTAACGAATTCCGACTTCTAGATGTTGATAATCGATGCATTTTACCCTTTAATTTCCCAATTCGTATTTTAACTACATCTATGGATGTAATCCACGCGTGAACTTTACCATCATTAGGAATTAAAATAGACTCAACCCCAGGACGACTTAATCAAACCTCAATACTTATTAATCGACCAGGAATCTATTTTGGCCAATGCTCAGAAATCTGTGGTATTAACCACAGATTTATACCCATTGCTATCGAATCGACTAATTTCCCCAACTTTAAAAATTGACTCCTAAATATAATAAATAATAATTAAAATTCATTAAATGACTGAATGTAAGTATTGATTTTTTAAATCAATTTATAATAGAATTAACCACCTATTTTTAATGGCCCCCACAAATAAAGAATTAGTTAATTTTTATAACCTTAAAATGTCAATTTAAAATAATTTAATATATTAAATATTCTTTAATACCTCAAATAATACCATTACTTTGAATAATAATAATTATTTTAACTATTACCCTACTAATCATTTGCACAGCCTATATTTATTTCCTATACCTACCACTCCTAACTTTTAATAAATCTAAAATACCCGCACCTTTCAAGTGAAACTGAAAATGATAACAAATATCTTCTCTATCTTTGATCCCTCAACTTCCATAAATTTTTCCTTAAATTGATTTAGACTATTCCTACTTTTTCTATTTCTACCTATAAAATTTTGACTAATCCCCTCACGTTTAACCTTTTCTTGATCAATTTTAATTAACTATATATTTAATGAATTTAAAATTTTAATTCACTATTCTTACTCTAATATTATTATATTTATAAGGCTCCTTCTTCTAATCTTCTTTAATAACTTTTTAGGATTATTCCCATATATTTTCACCGCATCTAGACATATAAACTTTTGTCTATCACTCTCATTAACACTATGACTTTCAATAATAGCCTATAGAATCTTAAATTACCTTAATGACTTATTTACTCATCTAACTCCCCAAGGAACCCCCGTAGTATTAATGCCATTTATAACTATTATTGAAACTATTAGATTAATTATTCGACCATTTACCTTAGCAATTCGTCTTACAGCTAATATAATTGCAGGACATCTTTTACTTTCTCTCTTAGGCTCATCCGGACAATCTATTAATAATATTATCATACTTAGAATTATAATTTTTTCTCAAATTTTATTATACACTCTAGAAATTGCAGTATCCATAATCCAAGCATATGTCTTTTCCATTCTATCTACTCTTTACAGAAGAGAAATTTAATTTTTATATGACTAAACAAAACCACCCCTTCCACCTAGTAACCCCCAGACCATGACCAGTAATTATTTCTTTCAGTCTATTTAATAACTTAATTTGCACCATTAGATGATTCCACAAAATAAATTACTTCACACTTATAACCATTCCATGCACACTTTTATGCATATACCAATGATGACGAGACGTAATTCGAGAGTCCACATTCCAAGGATGACATACTATTAATGTTTATCACGGTATGCGATTAGGAATAATTTTATTCATTATCTCCGAAGTATTATTTTTTTTCTCCTTTTTTTGAGCATATTTTCACTCATCCCTCTCACCAAGAATAGAAATTGGTCAATTATGGCCCCCCCAAGGAATTAAACCATTCAACCCCTTCGATATTCCCCTAATAAATACTATTATTCTAATTTCCTCCGGACTCACAATTACATGATCCCACCATGCCATACTTAATATAGATTTCTCAGAAAGAAAAAAAAGACTACTTTTAACCATTCTCCTAGGAATTTATTTTACCCTACTTCAATTAATTGAATATATTGAATCCCCATTCACTCTAGCCGATTCAATTTACGGATCCACTTTCTTTATTGCAACCGGATTTCATGGATTACACGTAATCATTGGAACACTATTCTTATTTACCTGTTTCATACGTATAAAATCATCACATTTTTCCAGACTTCATCACTTTGGATTTGAAGCAGCTGCATGATACTGACATTTCGTAGATGTAGTATGATTATTTTTATATATTTCTATCTACTGATGAAGATATTAAATTTATATTTATATAGTATAATATATTACATTTAACTTCCAATTAAAATATTTAAACACAAATTTAATATAAATAATCACCCAAATAATTTACATTCTAATTATTCTTCTTATAATTTCTGTAATTCTAATTAGATTAAATTATCTAATCTCAAAAAAATCTTTTCAAGATCGAGAAAAAACCTCCCCTTTCGAATGCGGATTTGACCCAATCTCAAAAAATCGTCTTCCTTTTAGAATTCAATTTTTTTTAATTAGACTAATCTTTCTAATCTTCGATATCGAAATTACGCTACTAATCCCCTTAGTTTTTCTATTTAAATTTTTCAACGTCCCCATAATTCTATCTTCATTTTTTATTCTTATCTTACTACTACTAGGTCTATATTTTGAATATTCAGAAAAATCTATTGATTGAAAAATCTAATCTACCCAAGAATATTAGTTAAAATCATAACATTTAAATTGCATTTAAAAATTATATTTATTATATATATTTTACTATGTTATTAATGTAATCACCTATTTCTTTATTTCTTAAAGTAAAATTTTACATTTAATTTCGACTTAAAAAATGATTAAACTATAATCTAAGAAATCCATTAACTAAAACCAAAAAGAGGTAAATTATTGTTAATAATTTAATTGAAATTTAAAAAATCTAGTTGAAGTAAATTAATATGAACTTCTAACTCATAAATTATGATCATTAATCATATTACTTCTTTTAAATATAGTTTAACTAAAACATTATATTTTCATTATAAAAATAATTTACTTAAATTTATTTAAAAATTAATTTAATTTTCTTAATATCTTCAATATTATACTTTATCCTATAAGCTATTTAAATTAAATTAATAATTTTATTAGTAACCTAAAATAAACTAAAATAAAACCAAACATATAAATTTTATAATTAAATATAAGTCTTTTATACTGAATAATATAAAAAATTATATTTTTACCCATAAACTCGACCCAAACCTTATCAAAATAGTACATCCCCCCGCCTAACTTATTAACCGGGCTATAAATTCATATATATATATAATTTAAAAATCATATAGATCTTAAAAAATAAACCAAATTAAATCCTCTAATTAAATATTTTCTAATCATCCTAATTACTAATCCTAAAAGAATCCCTAAGATACAAACAACTAAAGTAATAATCTTAATTCCAAAATCCAAGTGAATAACATATAAATCATAAAAAAATATTCAATTTAACATAGACCCAATTAAAATACTTATTATTACCAACCTAATTATAGATATATTTATAATCTTTCTCTCCCTAAAATTATAATACCTATAAAATTTAAAATTATTAAAAAATAAATAATAAAATAATCGAAATGAGTAAGAAACTGTAAATATTAAAGAAACTACAATTAATACTAATATCAAAATATTAACCTTAAACCTATAAATTAACTCTATAATTAAATCTTTAGAGTAAAATCCTGAAATAAAGGGCATCCCACATAGAGCTAGATTAGAAATATAAAATCTTATTATAGTAAAGGGAATAATTTCATTCAAATTACCCAATAAACGAATATCCTGATTATTTATTATAGAATGAATTATAATTCCCGCGCATATAAACAATAAAGACTTAAAAATAGCATGAGTCAACAAATGATAAAACGCTACTATTCTAAATCCTAACCTTAAAATTATTATCATCAATCCTAACTGACTTAAAGTTGATAACGCAATAATTTTTTTTAAATCATTCTCGACATTAGCCATAATACCGGCCATTAATATAGTCAATACCGATAAAAAAAATAAATAATTTCCAATTCCCCTGCCCAACAAAAACTTATTAAAACGAATTATTAAATAAACCCCTGCGGTCACTAATGTAGACGAATGAACCAGGGCTGAGACTGGGGTAGGGGCCGCTATGGCCATAGGTAATCAAGTCGAAAATGGAATTTGGGCCCTCTTTCTAATTGATGCTAATAATATTATAAATAATAATAACTTTCCTATGCTCAAAGATCAGATATTTCACCTACCTCTAACTAATATCAACCCAACTATTATAAGAATCCCTACATCCCCGACACGATTACACAATACCGTAACTATACCCGAATTATAAGATATGTAATTTTGATAATAAATTACCAAACAATATGAAACTAGCCCCAGCCCATCTCACCCAAATAAAATACTAATAATATTAGGCCTAATAATCATTAAAATTATTGAAAAAATAAATATAATAACCAGATAAATAAATCGATTCAAAAATTTATCGCCTTCCATATACCCCATACTATAAATCATAATTATAGAAGAAATTAAAAAAATTACCCTAATAAATATTATCCTAACCCAATCTACCAAAAAAATTAATTCCACATTTATAGAACTAAAACTTAAAAATATTCATTCTATCATTATTCTTAAATCATAATAATATAATAAAATCCTAAAATTAAACATAAAAATAAAACCCAAAAATATAAAAATAAAATATATGTAAATATTAACTATAATAATTTAAGATACTAAATAAGTATATCATTATTTCCACAAAATAATATTTTTTTTTAAACTACTTAAATTTTATCCCAACTTTATATTAATATAACTAAATTTAACATTAATACTAATAATGGATAAAAATGTATAATTAATACCAAAAATTCCTTTATCAATCTTATATTAAATTTTAAGAGGCCATATCTTTTAACCCCGTGCTGAACATAAGAAAACAAATATAATGAATAAGCCCCACTTATAAAACAAACCATTATCAAATAAATAATTATACATAAATTTCAATTTAAAATAACTATTAAAATCATTAACTCTCTAAAAAAATTTAATGAAAACGGAAAAGAAAAATTAGCAACACACAACAAAAATCACCATAATATTATAGAAGATAACTTACTCATTATTCCCTTATTAAAAATTAACAACCGACTGCCCCTACGCTCATAAAATAAATTTACTATATAAAATATCCCGGAAGAACATAGCCCATGAGAAATTATTATAATATATGCCCCCAGGGACCCCAACTTATATATAGTTATTAGGGCACACAATATTATATTTATATGAACAACCGAAGAATAGGCCACTAATCTTTTTATATCCACCTGAATTAAACACAATATCCTTACTATTACCCTACCAATAATCCTTAATCTCAAAATTAAATAATTAAATTTTATTCTTATATAAATAAATACCTCCAATAACCGAATTAAACCATATCTACCCATCTTTAATAATACACCAGCCAAAATCATAGACCCATAAACAGGAGCCTCTACATGAGCCTTGGGTAATCAAATATGAACAATATATATAGGTATTTTAATATAAAAAGCTAAATAAATTATTAAAAACCCCCCTAATCTATAATCATATATATACATGATTATTCTCACTAATCTAAACTTTAACCTTAGTCTAAACAAATAAATTTTCATAATATAAATCAACAAAGGAAAAGAAATCAATAATATATATATTATCAAATAATAGGAGGCACTAAGTCGTTCTATGTTACCCCCCCAATAAATAATCAAAAAGAAAGTAGGAATTAAACTAATTTCAAATATTAAATAAAATGTTAATAAATCTACAGATAAAAAAAATATAATTAATAACACCGCTAAATTAATAAATATAAATATTAACTTCCCATCTCACTTATTTAAACATATCATTATCAATCCCACAATTCAACCCCTCAAAATTACCAATCAAATAGAATAAAACTCAACTCCTATATTTAAAAATAAATCCACCCAAATTAAATCCTTAAATATATAAACAAATAGTATTATAAAACTAACTAAAAATCTTAAATTATAATAAAATATACCCATTTTATTTTTAATTATTATAAAATTTATAAAAAAAATCACCATTAAAAATTTTAACATATATTTTAAAATTTACTAATATTAAACATATAATATAAGTCACTCCCGCAAAATCGTACAATAATTACCAATAATCTTAACCCCAAAACTCCTTCACAAACCCTGAATACTAAATAATAAATTAAATAAAATTCTAAATTAATTATTCTAAAAACTAAAAATATCAACAAAGAAATTCTTATAACCATCAATTCAATTAACATTAATAAAATTAATATATATTTATATATAAAAATAACAAATAATATTACTAAAATTATTAATTGACCATAAAATATTATATCAATATAAATTAGTTTTATAGTTTAAAAAAAACATTAATTTTGTAAATTAAAAATATATTTACCTATTAAAACTTCAAAAAAATAATCTTTAAATTCATACCTTTAATCTCCAAAATTAATATTCTCTATAAACTATTTTTTGAAAATTAACTATCACAACATTAATTCTATTATTTATTTATGATAAAATTATCCCACTTACTAAGATACTCAATAATCATTTTATTAATAATTCTATTCTTTATTAATATAAAATCTATTCATCCTATCTCCCTAATTACCTCCCTAATTATATATGCATTAATAATTTGCCTAATTATATCCATTCAATCTTATAATTTTATATTTTCTATCATATTTTTTATAATAATAATCAGGGGATTATTAATTATTTTTCTCTATTTCGCCAGTCTTATTTCTAATGAACAAAACAAATTTATCTTCTCCCTACCCCTAACAATCAATAAATTTTTAAATATAATATTATTATTATTATTCCTATTAAATTTATTCAAATACAACTTCTATTATACATTTGAGACAAATAATCTATTCATCATTAACTCCCCCTTATTTCAAAATATCTTCAATATCTTTAACTACCCATTTAATAATTTGACCCTTCTAAGTATAATTTATCTTCTTATTACCCTATTTTCTATTATTAAAATCTGTTCAACCAAATCCTCCTCTTTACGAAAACTCAATTAACCTTAGAGTATTACATGCCCCTACCCCAGTCTCTATGAATAAAATTATAAATTTAATTAAATCTTCACTCTTAAAACTCCCCACTCCAACCAATATTTCTTACTGATGAAACTATGGATCCTTACTAGGATTATTTCTCTTTATTCAAATTATTAGAGGATTTTTTCTATCCATTCACTACTGCCCAAATACTTCCTATGCCTTTAATAGAATCATTCATATTATACAAAATATTACAAATGGGTGAATAATACACAATATCCACATCAATGGTGCAACATTTTTTTTTATCTGCATATACACCCACATTGCACGTGGAATTTACTACTCTTCCTTCAAACTCTTACACACATGAATAATTGGAATTACCATCTTCTTTATCTCCATAGCAACTGCGTTTCTAGGATATGTTCTTCCCTGAGGACAAATATCCTTTTGGGGGGCTACTGTTATTACTAACCTAGTATCAACTATCCCATATCTAGGTACAATAATTGTAGAATGAATTTGGGGGGGATTCTCAATTAATAACGCAACTCTGAATCGTTTTTTTTCCTTCCATTTTATTTTACCATTTATTATTTTATTTATAGTAATTATACATCTATTCTTTCTTCACGAAACCGGGTCATCTAACCCCTTAGGGACTAACAGAAATCTCTATAAAATCCCATTTCACATTTACTTTTCTTTTAAAGATTTATTAGGATTTATTATCTACCTTATTATCTTTACTCTAATTATCCTCCAATACCCCTATATATTTAGAGATCCAGATAATTTCACCCCCGCCAACCCTATAATCACACCCATTCATATCCAACCTGAATGATACTTCCTATTTGCCTATGCCATTTTACGGTCTATCCCTAATAAATTAGGGGGTGTAATAGCCCTCTTAGCCTCAATTTTAATTTTATACACTCTTCCCCTTCAAAAAATTTACATACCGTCCTTTAATTTTTTCCCGCTTAATCAATTATTATTTTGAATCTTTATTAATACATTCATCCTTTTAACTTGAGCAGGAGCTCAGCCCATCGAAGCCCCCTTTGTTTCTATTAGACAATTATTATCTATTATATACTTTCTATATTTTATCATAATACCAGTATTAAATAAAATTTGATTTAATCTTCTTTCCTCCAACCATTAACTAATCATTACTAATTAATGAACTTGATATAAGTTTATGTTTTGAAAACATATTAAAGAAATTAAATTTTCTATTAATTTTTTCATAAATCATTAACACTAATAAAATTTTAAACCCCCCGATAAAAATAATATAATTTAAAATAAATGGTAAAATAATTTTCCAACACAAATACATTAATTCATCATATCGCATACGCGGGAGCATACCCCGCATAAAAATAATTAACGATAATATAATATTAATATATACACACATATATAACGAATATATTAAATTAGTAAATATAACTAAAACTAAGTAACTAAAAAAAATAATTATACCATATTCTGCTATGAAAATTAAAGCAAATCTCCCTCTAAAATATTCAATATTAAATCCAGAAACTAACTCCGACTCACCCTCAACAAAATCTATCGGAGTTCGATTTAACTCAGCCAACATACTAATAAAAAATACTAAAAACAAAGGAAATAATATCAATATATATCAAATATAATTCTGCCACTTAATAAAATCCGCAAAAGAATATCTCTCTCTTAAAATTATTAAAATTAAAATAATTATAATAAACCTAACCTCATAAGATAAAACTTGAGAAATAACACGAATTGAACCAATCAAGGAATATATTGAATTAGAGGACCAACCCATTATTAAAAATATATATCTTATAATAGTTAAAATCATAATAATAACTAATAAAGAATAATTTAAAAAATAAATATTAGTAATATAACCCCTTATTAATCAATTAATTAATATTAAAAAAAATAAAAATACTGCCCTAAAATAATATAAATAATATCTTGACTTTATAATATAAAATAACTCTTTCCTAAATAATTTAATAGCATCTCTAAAAGGCTGCAAAATGCCTATTATACCGACTTTATTCGGGCCCTTACGCAATTGAACATAACCTAAAATCTTACGCTCTAATAATGTCAAAAAAGCTACACCCACTAACACAATTACTAACATTAATACAATTCTTACTAAATTTAATATTAAATAATACACATAATTTCTAATTATTACTTATATATCTACCTTAATTTTATATATTTAATTTTAAATTCTAAATTTAATGCACTATTCTGCCAAAGTAATTTTTTTAAATTTTATTTATAACTAAACCTTACCCACTAAAATTTAATTTCTGAATACAGTCCTTTCGTACAAATATCCAAATACTTATTATAGATAGAAACCAATCTGGCTCACGCCGATTTAAACTCAAATCATGTAAGATTTTAAAAGTCGAACAGACTTAAATATTAAGCTTCTCCACTTAATTTTTATCTTAATTCAACATCGAGGTCGCAAACACTTTTATTAATATGAACTCTCTAAAAATATTACGCTGTTATCCCTAAGGTAATTAATTCTTTACTAATTTATTAACCACTCTAAAATTTATTAATTTATATTTAAAATTTTAATTAAAGTTTTCTATATTTAACCATCCTCCCAACAAAATATATAATTCTATATTATCAAAAAAATATGCTTATAAAATTATATATAAAATTCTATAGGGTCTTCTCGTCCCATAATCCCATCTAAGTATTCTTACTTAATTAATAAATTCAAAAATTTATAATTAAAAAGTTTAAATTTCATCAATCCCTTCATCCCAGTTTTCATTTAAAAAACAATTGATTATGCTACCTTAGTACAGTCATATTACTGCAGCTATTTAAAAAAATATTTTTCATTGAGCAGGACCAATCTTAAATTATTATCAAAAAACCATGTTTTTATTAAACAAGTGAATTTAAAAATTTTGCCTAATTCCTTATCATAAATTTTCCGCCCATTTTAATACATACAAACCTCTATACGATCCTATTCTACTAATATTATCATTATTACTTCATATAAATAATTAAAATAAACATTCTTTTAAATTATTAAAACCAATCTATTAAATCTTAATTTAAATTATACATTTTTCTATTATGCTAATATAAATTATTAAATTTTTTCCATAAAATTAAATTATTACTAATATTATTATAATTCCCATATTATATCTCTAAACTTTTTAAAATTTAAATTACAGTTTATCCCATAATTTACTTAATTAATTTATTATACTAACTTTACTTACCCTAAAATAATTCTTATTAAATAAATAATATAAATAATTAATTATAAATTAAATTTAATTAAAAAAAAACTTGATATCATTAAAATTGACTAAAATATATTCTCTAATAAATTATTTTTAATAATATTTCTACATTAACTAAAATAATCTATTCGCTCTTTTAATTTCAAAAAAATTTTTATCTAAAATCTTTAATTTAACAATCCCTGATACAAAAGGTACAATAATTTAAATTTCCTTTTACCTATCTTAATACCCCTCACCTACGTTACCTTCTCTTTTATTCAAATTAATTATTTAATGTTATACAATACAACTTTATACACTTAATCTATAATTTTAATTAACAAAATAATACTTTCAACTCAAACTATTAATTAATTAGATATTAAATTACAAACTAAGAATTACTAAATTCATATTTATACCTAATTAAATTATCAAACATAATTTATCCTTAATTTACTTTAATCTAAATACATATTCCTATACACTTACTTTGTTACGACTTTTTTCACTTACATTAACTAATGAAAATGACGGGCAATTTGTACATATTTTATTTAAATTTCAATTCATTAAATTTAATAAATTTACTATTAAATCCTCTTCTATCATAATCTTAAAATTATAATATCATTTTATTATAAATAAAATGTAATTCATTATATCCCTAATAACTCTACATTTTGATTTGAATTTAAATTTTACTTAAATTTATTAATTATATAAATTCTATTAAAATAATTTTTAAACAACAATATATAAAATTATTTTATTAGGCTCTCCCTATCGTGGATTATCGATTATTTAACAAATTCCTCTAACTATTTAAAATACCGCCAAATTATTTAAATTTCTTATATATTATTTTTAATCTCTAATTTATTTAATTTAATTAATATAATAGGGTATCTAATCCTAATTTATCTACTTAATTTCTTAAATTTAATTTATTTATCACACATTCTTATAATATCACCTAACCTTAATATTTCACCATACAAAATTAAACTTAATCATAAAAAATCTCCAATATACTTAATTCTAAATTACTTTAAATTTATTTATAACTGTAGTATAACCGCAATTGCTGGCACTAAATTTATTATCACTATTATAAATTACTATTTTTTATTCTCATAAATATAATTAATATAAATATTATTTAAACAAATATTATTATTTAAATAAATTATTTTTAAAAATCTCATTTATATTACAATCATAAAATAAATTTTTTAAATAAAAATTAAATTTTATAAATTTAATTTTTATTTACTAAACTTTATTAAATAATTTTAATTATATTAAAATATTTTATTATTAATAAAATTGTTAATATAATAAATTAAAATAATGAATTATAAAAAAAAAATTAAATAAATTTTAATAAAATAAAATAAATTTAATATAAAAATAAATTTTAATAATTCTCTTTTTGATTTTCAATCTATCTTTTTAACCTTTCAAAAATAATACTTATAAATTATTTCAATTTAATATTTTAAATTATATAAATTTTTATTAAATAAATTAAATTAATTATATAATTAATTTAATGTATTTTTTAAAAAAATTTTAGCGAAATCTTACCAATTTTAATTTTATATATTTTTTTTTTACTAACTAACAATAATCTTGACTTTTAGTTAAAAAAAATTTTTTACCTACCATAAAATCTTTTCAATGTAAATGAAATATTTTTTTTAAACTAAAACTTTATCAATTATGTAAATAACTAACTCTTAATTATATATTTTAAATCCATAAAATTTTTAAATATAAGTAAGCTAAAAAAAAGCTTTTAGGTTCATACCCTAAATATAGAGCCCATACTCTCTTATTTAATTACTCCTCATATTTTTTTAATGATATGCCTGATTAAAGGATTATTTTGATAGAATAAATCATGTATAAATCATATACTTTCATTATTCAAAATTTATCTTATATTTAATAGAATTAAACTATTTCTAAAAATTTCAAAAATTTATATGCTCCTTACATTAAAATATATAAAATTTTATACTAAAAATTACATTATTATTAATATTAATTTTTAAAATTAAATAATTATACTCTTATATTATTATTATTTTTACCTTATTTTCCAAATATTTTATTTTCTCTAACTTAGTTATCTCCTCTGTTATTCCACTATTTTCTTCAGACTTACTAATAATTTGATTTTTTATAGAAATCAATAATTTATTATTTATCTTTACTCTTAATTTTTCCATTAAAAATAAAAAAATAATTTTCTTTTATTTTTTCATCCAAACCATTATCTCCTTCCTAATTATTTACTCATTAATCTTAAACAATCTATTCATATACTCCAATGTTAGAAATTTTTTTTTAACATTTGCCCTCCTAATAAAACTTAGGATTCCCCCCTTTCATCTTTGATTGCCCCTACTAGCCAAATTCATAAATTGACATTCTCTTCTCCTATTATTAACCATAATAAAAATTATCCCATTTTATATAATTTCCCTGATTAAATTAAATTTAATTATCATCTACTCTATTATTTTTCTATGCTCTATTCTGCCCCCCTATTTAATACTAAATCTAACTAATTTCAAGATACTCCTTTCTTACTCCTCTATTAATCAATCAGGATGAATAATATTCTTAATTTATTTTAAAATTTTTATTTGATTCAAATACTTTATATTCTATACTTTTATTTCCCTTAGATTATTTAATCTAATTTATTACTCTAAAATATTTTTTCATAATAACTTCCTACCCTTTAACTACCACCAAACATACTTAAATTTTATACCCCTAATTTTTATATTTAATATAGCAGGTCTTCCCCCCTTTTCCTTCTTTCTTATAAAATGATATAGTATTTTTTTATTTTCCTATTCTTCAAATCAACTAATCATTTTAATTATACTAATACTAAGATCACTTATTATACTTTATATCTACACTAACATAATAATCTCCTCAGTATTCTTCTTCCAATTTAAATCAAAACTACATAATTTTAAATTTTTTATTAATAATACCAAATCTGCTCTTATTTACAGGACCTTATTTATTTCATCTATTTTATTTTTATTTTAAAATTTTAAGTTAATTAAACTATAAACCTTCAAAGTTTAATATATATATTATTCTAATATATAAATTTTATATATTAATAATAATATAATTTTTATAACTTTAAATTTGCAATTTAATATTTTACTTAAACTATAATATATATTTTAATGTTAGAAAATAATATTTTCTTAAATAAATTTACAATTTATTACTTAAATCAGACATAACATTTTACATACTAT